TCCTATTACTTTGGCTGGATTATTTGTGACCGCATATTTACAATACAGACGTGGGGATCAGTTGGACCTTTGATTAATTAACTGCTCTTTTTTTGATTGACCTCCTACTTGCTTTATAGGAGGTCTAATTTTGATTTCTGTTCAATTATTTCAGTATAATTTTAGATCTAACAATAACAAGAATCGAATCACGCTCTGTAGGATTTGAACCTACGACATCGGGTTTTGGAGACCCACGTTCTACCGAACTGAACTAAGAGCGTTTTATTATCAAACAAAATGCAACCCTAATATATCTTGCATACATATATTATCATATAGAATATCATAAAATTAAATAAAAAAGGATTGATTCTGTATATATATGTTCAATTTTTATGGATCTCAATTGATTCCTCGTTACTGTTCAGAAGATAAGTAATAGGTAGGGATGACAGGATTTGAACCCGTGACATTTTGTACCCAAAACAAACGCGCTACCAAGCTGCGCTACATCCCTTTCAATTGGTCTACAGTGTCATTGTAGAGAATCCCTGTCTTGTTTTCCACATTTTTTATTTATTTCCTCCATTGGTATACACAAATTATCTTGCCATTTCTTCTTTTTTGTCTCATATCATATAACATATATAAAATATAATAAAAAGACTTATATACGTATGAAATAATAAATATGAAATCCGCCGTAAAGAAAAATGAATATTTGGTGGGCGGAAAGCGACATATTTTTTTTAATAAAATTTTAATAAAAAAGGGAATATCTACCGAATTGAACTGTTGTACAGTTCAATTTGAATTAGGAATTCCGCGGACAATACAAGCTGTTATTAACTATATATACATATGATGGTATGGAATACCATTATGTATTACAAATTACTATAAAGTAGGAGGGTTTAAAATGCGAGATCTAAAAACATATCTCTCCGTGGCACCGGTAGTAAGTACTCTATGGTTCGGGGCTTTAGCGGGTCTATTAATAGAGATCAATCGTTTATTCCCGGATGCGTTGGTATTTCCTTTTTTTTCATTCTAGTTATTGACTTGGGAAGGGGTGAAGAAGATTAGAAAAACAATCAAATATCTGTGACTAATCCCCTTCCCCTTCTTTTTTTTAGAGTTTTTAGACTTAGAATAAGTTAGAAAAGAGAAAGAATAAAAGTGGATTCAACCTCAGTCAAACTCGGACTCGGTGCCGGGTTCGAATTGAATTAATAAAAGAGTGAGAACGGAAATGAAAATGTGATGGCTAGGGCAACAATATCATACAAGATACTTAAATGAAAAATTGTACTGCGATTCTAAATTTAGAAATCATTGTATTACTATATTTGATTGCAACGAAATTTTTCATAATTTTATTTCGAGTTACCAACTTCTCTTTTTTTCTTTCTTCTTTTCTTCATTTTGGATCGGAAAATGGACGAGTTGCGTGAATCAAAAATCCAAGGGAGGTTCATGGCCAAGGGTAAAGATGCCCGAGTAACAGTTATTTTGGAATGTACTCGTTGTGTTCGAAACGGTGTTAATAAGGAATCAAGCGGGATTTCCAGATATATTACTCAAAAGAATCGACACAATACGCCTAGTCGATTGGAATTGAGAAAATTCTGTCCCCGTTGTTACAAACATACGATTCATGGGGAGATAAAGAAATAGATCGAACCGATCGTCTGTGTGTCACCCTTTTTCAATCCAAGGAAGATGAAAAATTACATATATTAGACATATTTTATATTTAAATATAAACAAACCAAATCCTATTTCTTAATTCTAAATCATTTTAGATCTGATCGAAATAGGATTTTAGGGATAAGGAATAAACAAACCATGGATAAATCCAAGCGACTCCTTCTTAAATCCAAACGATCTTTTCGTAGGCGTTTGCCCCCGATTCAATCGGGGGATCGAATTGATTATAGAAACATGAGTTTAATTAGTCGATTTATTAGTGAACAAGGAAAAATATTATCTAGACGGGTAAATAGATTGACCTTAAAACAGCAACGCTTAATTACGATTGCTATAAAACAAGCTCGTATTTTATCTTTGTTACCTTTTCTTAATAATGAGAAACAATTTGAAACAAGCGAGTCGACCACTAGAACTATTGGTCTTAGAACCAGGAATAAATAGGCTTACTCTTCAATTGAATTCAAATTATAATCCAAACTTAACCGCAGATTGATGTTTTGTTCGAAAAATCCGAAAATATCGATTTGATTGTCGTGTCGTAAGAAAAAAAAAAGAATAGGGGAAGAAGAATAAATCTTTTTTTTATTGAACATATTTGCTCATTTTGACCACTTTATCATATTTTATCATACTAATTTCTACTCTACCTTCTTGGAGTTCATTCTCCAGAAAACTCCATTTTAAGCATTCCGCTGGATTCTTTCCAATCTTCTTATTTTATAATCTCATTGGAAATCATATAAAGACAATTCCTATTTAATATAGCGATTTGGGCAAGTATTTTACGATTAAGAAGCAACTGCCTCTTGTACAGATTGTGTATGAATCTACTATAACTGTCGTATACCTTATTATTATTATTATATCGAATTACTGCATTTATTCGAGCGATCCACAAATGTCGAAAATTTCTTTTTTGCCTACCTCTATCCCGATAAGCTGAAGCCAAAGCTCTTATTTTCTGTTGAGTAATAGTTCGAGTAAGTCTTGAATGAGCCCCTCGAAAGCTTGATGCAAATAAACGAATTTTTGTTCTACGTCGCCGAGCTATATATCCTCGTTTAATTCTAGTCATTGAATAAATGAAACTTTGATGAATAACTAATTGATTTCCTTTCTTTCAGTTATTCCTTTCTCTTTTCCTAGTCTATTAATAACAAAACGTATTTTTCCAATGTATAAAATAAAAATTCCAATGGCTTTTGCTACTATAACCTTCCCGACCACGATTTCTTTTTTTGTTCTCCTCACTTTAAAATACGAAATTGTATTGATACTAGGTATCAAAAAAAAAAAACAAACATAGAGTAAATAAATTAAAATAGAAATGGATAAAGAAATAGTGGGTTCCTTCGTTTCTATGGTTACTTCTTAAACGGTGAGGTCCTCTCTATACACCGGAGCTCCTTCTTTTATTTCATCAATGTTATTGTTAACTTGTACAGTTCACCCTCTTTGGCTCTACCCATGAATTAACTAGTAATCGGTCTTTCACAACGAGATCCACCTATACAGTAACGGTATTTAATTATGAAGATTAGTTGGGGTAGCTGACCCTCTTAGTCCGTTCTTGGAAGAATAAGGCCATAATCTTTTCGTTAAATGGGATTTCCTCCGCTTAATGGATAAGCATTTGTTACCAATGGGGAATTCTTTCTCATCTAAAATTGAGGTGATTGGATTTGCACCAATAGAAACCATAAATTTGATACACAATAAAAGGATATGATAAAAAAAGGATACGATAAATCTTTTTTTAGGTAGTGAACGGAGTTCTTCCATTCATTCTATCCTATTCACTGGGACTGATCACTGATACGGGAAAAATTTTGTACTTTCTTTTGTCCCGGTCCATGGTCTGAACGAGTCGCACATACACCCTAGTACATGTTCCTCGACGCTGAGGGCATCCCCGAAGGGCGGGCGATTTGGTGACATTTCTGATTGGCTGTCTTGTGTTTCTAATAAGTTGTTTAATAGTTGGCATGTTGAATTGTATACATAATGAGTTGGTTTAGATCAATCCTAACCGGATGATTATGAATTACTTCTATATTAATAGTAATAGAAAATATTATATTAACCCCCGGTAAGAAGATAAAATCTAAAATTTCGGATTTGTGCGTGAAATCCCTGCTATTTTTTATTCAACCGCTACAAGATCAACAATTCCATGAGCTTGGGCTTCTGTTGCTGACATAAAAACATCCCTTTCCATGTCTTCGGATACAACCCATAAGGGTTTGCCTGTTCTTTGTACATAAACCCTTGTGATGGTTTCGCGCAGCTTCAGTAGTTCTTCCGCTTCCAGGATAAATTCTCCCGTTTGTGCCTCATAAAAAGAACTAGCAGGTTGATGGATCATTACCCTGATGATTTAATAAATGGTTTTCTCTATCTCCCATGATCATGATGGAAAAAAGATAGGATTAACAACCGTACAGGCATCCTTTGTGCATTGCATACGGCTCCACAATGGAATTCATTTTTACCTTCCATCGAAGAAAATAGATGATCTATCAGACCCAGAGGAGTAAATGATCCAATAACCACCCTTCCTTTTTTTTTAGTAAGTTAAAAATACTATGATGGTTCCGTTGCTTTATTATTTCGTTTGTTATTCAGCAATCCCAAAGTTTCTTTTTTTTCCTATTTATAAATATCAATAAATATTTCGTATTCTTTCATAACAGAAATATTGTTAAGAGCCTTCCGTCGTGAAAACAAAAAAGTTTGTGACGCTGAAAGAGGCCTCCGATAAATCAGCTAAAATCGGAAATGCCTTTTATCTCATACTACTCTTTCGATACATAATCTAATGGTTTAGAAAAAAAACCAAGAAAAAAAATTCTCATATCGAATTCAAAGTGCCATGCTATTATTGCTTAATATTCATATTTTATATGGCGAAGGCATAGTTTTCTTTTTTGTCTCTCAAAAAAAAAAAAAAAAAAACTCATTGGCGCCGAGCGTGAGGGAATGCTAGACGTTTGGTAATTTCTCCGCCGACCAGAATAAAAGATCCCATTGAAGCGGCTAATCCCATGCATATTGTCTGTACATCTGGTCGCACAAATTGCATAGTATCATAAATAGCTACTCCGGGTATTACCCATCCACCGGGAGAGTTTATAAATAAATACAGATCCTTGGTATCATCCTCTATACTGAGATATACCATAAGACCAATAAGTTGATTCGAGATCTCGCTATCAACCTCTTGGCCTAAAAAAAGTAATCTTTCTCGATAAAGTCGGTTGATTAGGATAAAATTGTATCCCTCAAGAACCGTACGGGCACCTTTTGATGCATACGGTTCAAAAAAAAAATAGCGAAAAAAAGAATCAATGTTTAGATTCTAGCCTTCTTTAGAGGACTCTTTCTAACTTCTAATGAAAGGGCTTTTTCTTCCCTTCCATTTTTCAAGAAAGGTGAGTTTTGTCCTTTGGCCCGCAGTCGTTTATCTATACTATAAATTTCAATAAATAAAAAACCAATTCATTAAATTTGTAATTTATCGAACTAACTTTTCATTGATGTATTGTTTCATCGAGATCAAATTTTAATTGCGATGTCATTTTCTTGTTCTCGAATGGTCTTCTTCAATTCTTTTAGGTTTATGCTCTACTCCGAGTAAAGATCTGCCCGATTTGGATTTGCACATATAGGACAAATGCCCCAATAGCATGTATTTTTGCTACGACTTCGTTTTTTTTTTATTTATTTCATGAAATATTCAACCAACGTATTCATCATATTACTTGATTGATTAACAGTTTTATATCAATGCTATTTATAAATAGAATATGATATAAGTAGTAATCATAGAATAGATAGATTCCAAATTGAGTTTTTTCTAAGCGGAGCCTGGATACTTCATTTTATTAGTACAACCAAGAAAACCATAAATTCTTCTAATTGATAATATTAATCTGGATACCCCCCAAAAAAAGACTCTAATTGCACTTCACGCTCCAAATTTTTGATAATTCAATCAATCTGTCTTGGGCGAAAGAGAGGATATCTCGATCGGGGGAGAGAACGGGGAAATACCATATGACCAAATATATCTGACAAGTCGCACTATACGTCAACCCACGATGCATCTTCCTCTCCAGGACTTCGAAAAGGTACTTTTGGAACACCAATAGGCATTAAAGCAAAGAAAAAAGAATTAAGTACTATAGCTCACTTTGATGTGGAAGCGTAACAACGGGTTTATTGTCTTAATAAATAAGATGGGCCTTTATCAGATTTTATCTTTTAGCATATTTTATACATAGATTGAATAAGTTCCTAAAAAAGGAAGACAGAATGAATAAAGGAAAATTATTCCGAAGAGCTCTTTTGAATGATGAACAAATATGTATACATTCACTCATATAAAATAGGATCAATTCCCATCCACCATTGCGTATTGGTACTTATCGAGTATAGAATAGATCTGCTTCTTTTTGTTCCTACGAATAGAATAGAATTGTTCCGTTATTACTAAAAGAATAGACCAAATATTCATCCTTTCGCCAAGATAATCCCCTCAAAAGGGGAGGTCCATAGCATAGTTTTTTTCAGTGCAATAAAGTTACATAGTGTCTATTTTTCGTTGATAAAGGGGTATTTCCATGGGTTTGCCTTGGTATCGTGTTCATACCGTTGTATTGAATGATCCCGGTCGTTTGCTTTCTGTTCATATAATGCATACAGCTCTAGTTGCTGGTTGGGCCGGTTCAATGGCCCTATACGAATTAGCAGTTTTTGATCCCTCTGATCCTGTTCTTGATCCAATGTGGAGACAAGGTATGTTCGTTATACCTTTCATGACTCGTTTAGGAATAACCAATTCATGGGGAGGTTGGAGTATCACAGGAGGGACTATAACGAATCCGGGTATTTGGAGTTACGAAGGTGTGGCCGGAGCACATATTGTGTTTTCTGGATTGTGCTTCTTAGCAGCTATCTGGCATTGGGTGTATTGGGATCTAGAAATATTTTGTGATGAACGTACAGGAAAACCTTCTTTGGATTTGCCGAAGATTTTTGGAATTCATTTATTTCTCGCAGGGTTGGGTTGCTTTGGTTTTGGCGCATTTCATGTAACAGGATTGTATGGCCCGGGAATATGGGTATCCGATCCTTATGGATTAACCGGAAGGGTACAACCTGTCAATCCTGCGTGGGGTGTCGAAGGGTTTGATCCTTTTGTTCCGGGCGGAATAGCCTCTCATCATATTGCAGCAGGTACATTGGGCATATTAGCGGGCCTATTCCATCTTAGTGTTCGTCCGCCCCAACGTCTATACAAAGGATTACGTATGGGAAATATTGAAACCGTCCTTTCGAGTAGTATCGCTGCTGTCTTTTTTGCAGCTTTTGTTGTTGCTGGAACTATGTGGTATGGTTCAGCAACTACCCCGATTGAATTATTTGGGCCCACTCGTTATCAATGGGATCAGGGATACTTCCAGCAAGAAATCTATCGAAGAGTTGGTGCGGGGCTAGCCGAAAATCAAAGTTTATCAGAAGCTTGGTCTAAAATTCCTGAAAAATTAGCTTTTTATGATTACATCGGTAATAATCCCGCAAAAGGTGGATTATTCCGAGCGGGTTCCATGGACAACGGGGATGGAATAGCTGTTGGGTGGTTAGGACACCCTATTTTTAAAGATAAAGAAGGGCGCGAACTTTTTGTACGCCGTATGCCAACTTTTTTTGAAACATTTCCGGTTGTTTTGGTAGACGGAGATGGAATTGTTAGAGCCGATGTTCCTTTTCGAAGAGCGGAATCGAAGTATAGTGTTGAACAAG